GTTCTATCTCAGAGTATCCATTCACTCGATACTCATCTGCTTCCATTTCCGCTTTCCGTAAGCGAGCCCGGGCTTTTTCGAGCTGCTCAATAGCTCCTCCACGTAGTTCTTCTGAATTTTGAATAGTACTCAAGATCCTCTGTTTTCGATTATCTAATAAATCAGTTAATGAAAGTAGATTATCTTCCCTTTTATTTCACAACTTTACTTCCATGATCTCTTCCCGAACCAAACATGAATCTTTCGATTCATTTGGCTCTCACGCTCAGTTACTTATGTTATGGGGCATTCCCATATTTTTAATGGGATGAGCCTACCTTCTTTTTTCTGTTCGTATTGCAAGATATCGAAATTGATACAAGACCAGAATATTCAGAGGACTCTTCCGACCAGACAAAAATCTGTCATTGTCAGCAAAGTTGTTTCTTTTTTTTTTTTTTTCAAATCCAAAAATTTTTCTTATTACACATAGGTCGTCGATTCAGTATTGAATAGAAAAAGGGGTGAGACGCCTTTCTTTTCCAGTAAATGGTTCAAATCATTTTATCGATATGAGCGTTCTATATCGGATAAATTGCCAACTATTTATTTTGAAACCATCTATTTACTAACGTGTGGTAGAAAGAGTACCATCTTGCGCCTGGACTTCAGGCGGTTTAGCTTTAACCATGTTAAAGGTCCCATTTTATTGGTTGATAGAGAATCAAGGTTGATTTACCGATGAATTACGAAATGCTATGGTTCTTACATATGATTTCTTAATTTATTCAGAAGTAATTCGTCGAGATCGTGCACTTTCTTTCCTATTTTATTATTGATAAAATCACATTATATATACAAACAAAGAAAGTGCAGCCGGTTGGATCCAGCCTATTTTTGAAATACACAACTCGCACACACTCCCTTTCCAAAAAAAATCAATACACCGACTACTACACTTAGATTTATTAGATTTGTTGCTAAAATATCGGTATTCAACCCGAAACTCCCCGCGGATGGCCAGTAACCCAAGGAAACGAAAGAATCGGTTACATTTTTCATATGTTCTCCTCTTATAGATAGAACTAACAAAATCGAACAGAGTTTTTTTTGTATCACTTTGTCCCCTTGTTTTTAACTTATTATTTTCTTTTTTTTTTTTTTTTTTTTCTATTAGAAATTTGATTTTAACTTCTTTTCAAATTTCAAAATGGATTTCTTTATTTTCAATTGAAGTTCCCAATAAAATACTTATTAGGTCCCAGTTTAAAGTAAAAAGAAACTGGGTTTCCTTAAATTAAGGACGGGAGGTAAGAAAGCGAGTGGATCTACTAACTCCTCTTCCTCATCTTCAAATAAGCCCTTCCAGGAAGGACTGTCTCAACGAAGAATTAATTGTAGGAGTGAAGTCGTGATAGAATTCGAAGAAGCAAGTAGCAAGTCGACGGCAATAAAATAAGAAAGAAAGCACGTATTTATCACGTTTTCTATTTATAAAATGGATTAAACAAAAGGATTCGCAAATAAAAGCGCTAATGCCACGACCAGTCCGTAAATTGTTAAAGCTTCCATAAAAGCCAGACTAAGCAATAAGGTACCTCGTATTTTACCCTCTGCTTCCGGTTGTCTCGCGATACCTTCTACAGCTTGGCCCGCGGCAGTGCCTTGACCAACTCCAGGTCCAATAGAAGCAAGCCCTACGGCCAATCCAGCAGCAATAACGGAAGCGGCAGAAATCAGTGGATTCATGGTAAATTCCTCGCACAAAAATAAGGAAATGGTTAATGATACAATCAACCAATGAATTATTAGTTAAGAATTCCATTACTAAGATCCATACGGTCAAAGTAACTAAGAATTCCGAATTGAAGTAATAATATTCTGAATCATTAGAACTACTTCGATATCTCGTTTTTAGTTCCTATCCGTGGAATTTTTGGAAACCCATACGGTTCTAGTTCTTCCGTTTCCTTGTTCCGAACCATTCTTTCAATTGTTCGCTATTTATCTTCTATATGCTTGACTTCATCTGTTTATTCATTCAATCCACAGTCACACATGAAACGGAAGGACTTAGATGAAAATCTATCGAAATTCAGTGGGATGTAATATATGGATAGTCCATATATATCGAACCGGTGAATATCTAATATTACATATACATACGTTTCGTCTATAAAGTAAACCATCCGATCTTATATTGAATCGGATTCTAAAATGATTCTTCGAAACATACACAGGACTGGCTTATAGCCATTACATATATCTCTCCCTAACCGACTTTTTGATAAATCTTATTTGTTTGTAAACTCTTCTCCTTATCATTATCCGCATGGATAGAAACGGACGGATTCATCAGCCCCAGAATCATTACGTATACATATCAAGATTGGATTGATCCAATTGTCATTCAATTGGATCAATTGTTGAATTGAATGAAATCAAATGAAATGGAAATGATTCTATCAGTTTTTCTTTTTTTGTTTGTTTAGTCGTACGCCGGAAACAGATAAACATAAGAATTCTTTTCTTATTCCAATTAAGAATCGTCATTGACTGAACAAATATAAATAGAATATTGATTGGAGAGGTATGAATAAATGGACCAAGCAGGAATCCTAGGAAAAAGATCTTTTAGATTAGACCTCTTTCCTTCCCTTTTTTAGATTTTGACAATTCCCTAATATCGTACACCTTTTTTGTTTGCTCTTACTCCAGACCATATATAACGTATTTGTATATATTATGTTCCCAAGTAAATTCTCTTGAGCCCCCCGAATAAACTAGTCAATGATGACCTTCCATGGATTCGCCTATATAAGCCGCGGCTAAAGTTGCAAAAATAAGAGCTTGAATCCCACTTGTGAATAATCCAAGGAACATAACAGGTATAGGAACTACTGAAGGTACTAAAGAAACAAGAACAACAACTACTAATTCATCAGCCAATATATTCCCGAAAAGTCGAAAACTAAGCGATAAAGGTTTTGTGAAATCTTCCAGGATGTTAATTGGTAAAAGTATTGGAGTTGGTTGAATGTATTTACCGAAATAACTCAATCCTTTTTTGGTAAGACCCGCATAGAAATATGCCACTGACGTGGGTAAAGCTAAAGCAACAGTAGTATTTATATCATTCGTCGGCGCAGCTAACTCCCCATGAGGTAACTGTATAATTTTCCGAGGTAAAAGAGCACCTGACCAGTTAGAAACAAAAATAAATAGGAACATAGTTCCAATAAAGGGAACCCAAGGACCATATTCTTCTCCAATCTGGGTTTTGCTCAAGTCTCGAATGAATTCAAGGACATATTCGAAGAAATTCTGACTGTCTGTTGGAATGGTTTGTGGATTCCGAACAGCTATACTGACTGAACCTAGTAAGATAGCAATTACGACCCAAGAAGTGATAAGTACTTGGGCATGGACTTGGAAACCCCCTAGTTGCCAATAGAAATGCTGGCCTACTTCCACACCAGATAGATCGTATAACACTTCTTTTAGTGTGTTGATGGAACATGGTAGAAGATTCATATTGCTCTCTGACAAAAATAGAACATAAAAAGGAATTATTTTGATTCAACCTCGGCTCGCCTACTTTAATGGTATATTTTACTAAGTAATTAGATAATATCCTCAGTGCTTTTGGTCTCTTTTTTGAGATTCAGGAATAGTAACCGATTCAATCAATTTATGGAGTTCCAAAAGCATTGACTTATCCTATTATTATTAATCAACGATTTCTTATAGAGCTAGAACGACCCTTACAAATTGCGGATACTAATTTGTTAAGAATCAATCGGACTGAGGCTCTAGCATCATCGTTGGCTGGAATCGAAAGATCTGCGAGATCTGGGTCACAATTTGTATCGATTAAACAAATCGTTGGAATTCCTAAAATGAGACATTCTCGAAGAGCCGTATATTCTTTTTGCTGATCAACGATGATGACAATATCGGGTAACCTTGTCATATATTTGATCCCATCCAGATATCTTTGCAAGTGAGATAATTGTCTCTTCAATATTGCTGCATCTTTTTTAGGGAGACGGTTGAGTTTCCCCGTCTTTTGTTCCGCTCTCAAGTCCCTGAACTTATAAAGTCTCCTTTCTGTAGTAGACCAATTCGTTAACATACCACCGATCCATTTTTTATTAACATAATGACACCGAGCCCTTATTGCAGCTGATGCTACTGAACTAGCTACTTCCTTTTCTGTACCAACTATTAAGAAGTGTTTTCCCCTACTTGCTGCATCAAAAACTAAATTGCAGGCTTCCGATAAAAAACGAGCAGTTCTAGTAAGATTTGTAATATGAATACCTTTACGATTTGCAGAGATGTAAGGTGCCATTCTAGGATTCCATTTCCTAGCACCATGACCCAAATGGACTCCTGCCTTAATCATCTCTTCCAAATCGATCTTCCAATATCTTTTTGTCATTTCTCCCCACACCTTTCTTTTTTTTTTTTTTTTTTTTCAAAAAAAAAAGAGGTACCATGAAATAAATAATTGTTCCGATGGAACCTTCTACCGGAGATGGGCCGTTGATATACGGCCCAAGTCGTTAATTCCTTTCTATTCATTATTATCCTTATTACCAAATCAAATGACCGGACCAAGACCTGATAGTTATTAAAAAAGGAAAAGAAAAGAATGAATCTGCTCTTAGGAATTATGAAATCCCGTAAATGATTGTTCTGATGTATCATGAAAATTCTTTGGGATGCAAGAACCCAATAATTCTCTGTAGTGGAACAAAATATCTCTCATTTCCCCCTCGAATAGATGCTTCTTTTTTATTTCCAAAGGAATGTTGTTGTGTTGCCTTGAACGGTGCACTAATCCTTTGAATCCGGTACCAACAGGTATCATCCCCCCCAGAACAACGTTCTCTTTCAGGCCTTTCAACCAATCAATGCGGCCTCGTAGAGCGGCTTTTGCTAAAACCCGAGCGGTTTCTTGAAAACTCGCTTCAGATATGAAGCTTTGGGTATTCAGAGATGCCTTCGTTATTCCCAATAAGATGGCTCGGTAACAGATCGCTTCTTCCAAAGCACGCACTGTTCGTTCCGCCCGCAAGAATCCGATTAGTTCGCCAGGTGAAAAAACATTAGACATTCCATCTTCTGAAACCAACACTTTGGATGTTATTTGACGTACAATAATCTCTATATGCCTATTTTGGATCTGCACCCCCTGGGATCGATAAACCTTTTGGATCTTATTAACCAAAGAGATACGACTTTGCGCTATGGTTAGCTCAGTGCCAATCACGAATCCCCACGGAATTCCAAGAATTCTTCTTATATGCTCATTCCAACCTTCAATCCTCTTTTCTAAGTTCATCGATATTGACTCAATCGAACGCACTTCTAACACTTGTTCTACTTTTGGAAGACCTTGCGTTATATCACCCGATCTCGATTTTTCATATAGAAATGTAACTAATGTATCTCCCTCGTAAAGGATTTTTCCATAATGGCCATGGACGGTTGCTCCTCGAGCGACCAAATGAGGCTTAGCGGATCTTATTACTAAGTAGTCAACATGAACAATTAGAACTTGGCCAGATTTTATGTGTGGTCCGTATTTGGATATACATACATTTTCAGAAAGAAACTGTCCAAGGCTAATTATTGTAAATGTCTCCTCACAATACTCGTGACGTAGGAAACACCAATTCAAATCGAATAGATTCAAAATAATGTTACTGCGCGGATCGAGATTATAAATTCTCTCATTTTCATCCATTAAATAGTATTTAAGTACTTGGAAAATCTGTTTTAAATTGTCAAGTAGCAAATATTTATTTAACAAAATTGGATTATGAGTTCTTAAACGATAAGATGAATAAAAATTCTCGATTTTAGGTACAGTCCCTAAGAGACCTAACGAATTCCTAATGGGAATCATAGGATTCCCTTTAATTGGAATTAGTTCTTTTGTCACCTTGTGACATTTTGAACCATTGACTGGACAAATTCGAGAACAATCAGATGATGACAAAATTCGAAAAGATTGGCATTCCTTATTTCTATTCAGAAACGTACGAATAGTTCCTTGATGTTGGGTAAGTGATTGAATCCTCACCTTGGAAGACAAAGGATTGATATTGGTGCGATCTGATCCATTATTGGGGATCAACCCCGAACCTGCCGTATCATTCCTTTTTCCGATATACGAAATGGGGGGCTTCGCCAAATCCATTTTGATAAAATCTCGAATCAGATCATTTGCCCTTACTTCAACAAAGGAAGCATGAACCCCTTCTATAGAACCATTTCGATCTTGTTCCCAATTCAATACTAAACAAGTCCGAACTAATTGAATAGTTGTGTGATAAATTCCTTGAATTGGTTTTCCATTTCTATAAAGGAGATAATTAACAACTTGTAGTTGCACATTATCCCTTTCCTGCAACAGATCCTGGGGGAAAAGCGTTGATAAATTGATCCCATCAGCCATTTCATATATGACTGCGGGTCGAACCAAAACAAAATACTTTTTCTTGGTAGGTGTGATCCGCTGGACATAGATCCAATTTTTCAATTGGTTTGATTTCTTAGAATTTTTTTTTCCCGTTCCTGGTGATATCAAGATGCCGCTGTGCCGGGATATCTTATCTGTCTCTCCAGGAAAATGGATATCTCCAGAAAAGATTTTCAGTTCAATCTTTTTTTTTTTTCTCTCCACTCGGACCAATCCACCCACTCGGCTTCTTGTATTTAAAGCGATTCGTGTATCTACTCCAATGATACTATTGTTCCGTACCATTATGGGCGAAGATCCGGGAAAGATATGCACTTCCTCGGGAATGAAAAAAAATCGATCTACTTTCGTTTGGTATTTCGACCTAAATTCTTTTGCTTCTCGATATTCAATCAAATCCTCTTTTTTGACGGTTGCTTCCATCTCTACGGTCCCATATTTAGTCATTCCCCAACTGCTTCTTCTGTATCGTGGATCGTCGAAATAAGCAAGAATACTATTTCTTCGTAAAATACCATTTACGGGTATTTCAATCGAGATACCAGAATGGGGCATTAGTTCTTTCTCTCGTTCTTGATCATATTGGAATGGTATGATGAATCTATTTCTTCGCCTTTTCGCCAATAAATTAGAGTTCTCGTGGAGAGGGGGGAAGTATAGGAAATTCCAATGGCCATTAGATAGGATTCGATCAGGTCCTGAATAAGCAGGAATCCCCCCCCTTTTTTTACCGGAAGGATCCGAACTAAACAATTTGTGTCTCACTCGATCATTAGTCGCTGAGGGGTCGGAACTAGATCTCCGTTCGACAGAAAGAGAATGAACATGCATTTGATCTTGATCCTTGTGGATCGAAAAAGGGACTATACTGGATCCGCACGGACCTCCTGATAATATCCATAAATGGCTTGTTTTTGGTAAGAGATGAACATTACCGTATATATATTCAGGCGCATGGTACACATCGGTACTCCAGTGCATTTCTCCCCCTGAATCAGAATAAATATGTTTTCGAACCCTTTCTTTAA